TTTATAAAAAAAAAAATAATATGGGCTGATAAAAAAATTTTTTAAAGACATTAAATATATATATATATATGTAAATTATAATATATATTTAACTAATATTATAAAATAATATTAATATATTATATTATTTATTTACATGTAAATAAAATATATAATATATAAAATATATAAATCGGATAATAAACATTATACTAAATTATATGATATATAATTTAGTAAATATAATTATATATTAAAATAAAATAAATATATATGTATTACAATTATATATATTGACGTTATAAATAAAAAAAAAAGAAAATAATAATATATATATATTAATATTATATATATATATATATAAATGTTTTATTATATAAAAAAAAAAAAAAAGAAAAGAATTTTCACTTAAAAATTTATTATAGATTTATTTTACATGTAAATTTTTTAGTTAGTTTAAAAAAAATATTTTAAAAATAAAATTAAAAATTATTCACAGTATTTAATTTTAATTATTTAAGAAATTAAGAATTAGTAATATAAAAATTATTAACTAATTTTGTGCCAGCAGTTGCGGTTATACAATAAATAAATTAAATATTATTAGTAATTAATTAATAAATAATTTAAATTAATATAAATATATAATTATTAAGTAAAATTTTAATTATTTAAAATTTAATAAATATATTAATTATAAGTTAATAAATTTTATTATAAACTAGGATTAGATACCCTATTATTAAAAAATTAAATTTGATAAACTAAAATAGTAAATTTATTTTTAAACTTAAAAAAATTGGCGGTATTTTAGTTTATTTAGAGGAATCTGTTTATTAATTGATATTCCACGAATAAATTTACTTAATTTAAAGTTTATATATCGTCGTTAAAAAAATATTTTATAAAAAAAAAAATATTTTAGAATTAAAAAAAAAATTAAATCAGATCAAGATGTAATTTATATTTAAGAATATAATGGATTACAATAAAATTATTTATATGGCTTATAATTTGTAATAATTATATAAAAGTGGATTTAAATGTAATTAAGTTTAATTTAATTTAATGATTTAAAATTAAAATATGTACATATTGCCCGTCGCTCTCATTTAAAAATTGAGATAAGTCGTAACAAAGTAGAGGTACTGGAAAGTGTTTCTAGAAAGATCAAATTAAAGCTTATTTTAAAGTATTTCATTTACATTGAAAAGATTTTGTTAAATTCAAATAATTTGAAAAATTAATAATTAATAAATTTAAGTTAATAAAAATAATTTTAATAATATAAGTTTAAATATTTTTTAAGAAAAAATTTTTTTTTTTATAGTTAATTAGTATTGTATAAGAAATTTGAAATAAATTAAAGTAAATTTTATTTAAAGTAAATTTTAATTATTGTATCTTGGGTATCAGAGTTTATTAAATTAATATTATATATATAATATTCTCGAATTTAATAGAGTTAATTGATTAATTTAGTTAATGTAGCATAATTATTAATAATAATTAATTAGAAATGAAATGTTAAACGTTTTTAAATATATCTAGTTTTTTAAGAAATAAATTTAATTTATATAATTATTTATTAAAATATAATTTTATTTATAATTTAAAATATATTATAAATATTTTAAGGGATAAGCTTTAAAATAAATTATTATATGATTTAAATATATAGTTAAATTTAATATAATTAATATTATTAATTTTATTTAATTTGTTAAAAATAAATTTAATTTATATTATAATTTTAAATATAAAAATTAATTTTTTATTAAAATATTTATTTAAATAATAAAAATAAATAAATAATGATAAAATTAGTATAATTTAATAATTTATAATTAATAAAAATTTTAAGTTTAATTTAAGTAATTCGGCAAAAATAAATATTCACCTGTTTATCAAAAACATGTCCTTTTGTATAAATAATTTAAGGTTCTAATCTGCCCACTGAAAAAAAATTTTAAAGGGCCGCAGTAATTTGACTGTGCAAAGGTAGCATAATAAATAGTCTTTTAATTGAAGACTGGAATGAATGATTGAATGAAATATTAACTGTCTCAAATTAAAATTTAAAAATTAATTTTTTAGTTAAAAAGCTAAAATAATTTTAAAAGACGAGAAGACCCTATAGAGTTTAATAATTATATTTTATTAATTTATTTATAAAATTTATTTATTTAATGAAATATAAATATTTTATTGGGGTGATAAAAAAATTAAATTAACTTTTTTTATATAACAACATAAATTTATGAATTAATTGATCCATTTTTAATGAATATAAAAATAAATTACCTTAGGGATAACAGCGTTATTTTTTTTTTTAGTTCTTATAAAAAGAAAAGTTTGCGACCTCGATGTTGGATTAAGGTAAAATTTAGGTGCAAAAGTTTAAATTTTTAGTCTGTTCGACTATTAAAATCTTACATGATCTGAGTTCAAACCGGTGTAAGCCAGGTTGGTTTCTATCTTTAAATAAATAATATATTTTAGTACGAAAGGAATTAATATTTAAAATAATTTTAATATAATGAAAATAATTAAATAATTTATACTATTTTGACAGAAATTAATGTATTGAATTTAGAATTCATTTATAAATATTTAAATATTTAAATAGTATTGAATTTATATGAATATATATTAATTTTTATTGGTATAATTTTATTAATTATTGGGGTATTAATTGGGGTAGCATTTTTAACTTTATTAGAACGAAAAGTTTTAGGTTATATTCAAATTCGAAAAGGTCCTAATAAAGTAGGAATTTTAGGAATTTTACAACCTTTTGCAGAAGCTGTAAAATTATTTACTAAGGAAAATACATATCCTAGAATATCTAATTATTTATCTTATTATTATTCTCCTATTGTTAGATTTTTTCTTTCTTTATTAATTTGAATAATTATTCCTTATAATATTAATTTATTTTTTTTTAGATTAGGTATTTTATTTTTTTTATGTTGTACTAGTATAGGTGTATATTCTATTATAATTGCAGGGTGATCATCTAATTCAAATTATGCATTATTAGGTGGATTACGAGCTGTTGCTCAAACTATTTCTTATGAAGTTAGAATAGCTTTAATTATATTATCTTCTATTTTATTAATTTTGGATTTTAATTTAATAAAATTTTATAGTTATCAATTAAATATATGATTTATTATTATTATATTTCCTTTATCTTTAATTTGATTTTCTTCTAGATTAGCTGAAACAAATCGAACTCCATTTGATTTTGCTGAAGGGGAAAGTGAATTAGTATCAGGATTTAATGTAGAATATAGAGGCGGTGGATTTGCTTTAATTTTTATAGCAGAATATTCAAGAATTTTATTTATGAGTTTATTATTTAATATTTTATATTTAGGGGGTTATGAATTATCTTTAATTTTTTATTTAAAATTAGTATTTTTATCTTATTTATTTATTTGAGTTCGAGGGACATTACCTCGATTTCGTTATGATAAGTTAATATATTTAGCTTGAAAAATTTATTTACCTTTATCTTTAAATTTTTTATTTTTATATTTAGGTATTATTATAATTTAATTATAAAATAGTATAATTTATAAAAATTAATAGAAATTATTTTTTCTATGATATGTTTTCAAAACATAAGCTTATAATCAAGCTCATTAATTAATTTTAGTTTAATATTTTATCTCAGTATATTCTAATTAAAGGGTTTAATAAATAATATAAAAAATATAAAATAGTTAATACTTGTCCTGTAATAATATAAGGATCTTCAACAGGGCGAGCACCAATTCATGTTAATAAAATAATAATAATTGTTAAGTTTCAAAATAAGATTTTATTAATAGGATAATATTGAGTTCCTTGAATTTTTTTATAAAAAGTAAAAGGTAAAATAAATAAAATAGCAATAGATATTACTAATGCAATTACACCCCCTAATTTATTGGGAATTGATCGTAAAATTGCATAAGCAAATAAAAAATATCATTCTGGTTGAATATGAATTGGTGTTACTAATGGATTTGCAGGAATAAAATTATCTGGGTCTCCTAATATATAAGGATTTCATAAAGTTAAAAATATTAAAATTATTAATATAATAATAAAACCAAATAAATCCTTAAATGAAAAGTAAGGATGAAATGGGATTTTATCTAAATTTCTATTAATTCCTAAAGGATTATTTGAACCATATTGATGTAAGAATAATAAATGAATTATAGTTATTATAATTAAAATAAAAGGTAATAAAAAATGAAAAGTATAAAATCGAACTAATGTGGCGTTATCTACTGCAAAACCACCTCAAATTCAGTTAACTAATATTGATCCTAAATATGGAATAGCGGATAATAAGTTAGTAATTACAGTTGCACCTCAAAAAGATATTTGTCCTCAAGGTAATACATATCCTATAAAAGCTGTTGCTATTAATAAAAAAAAAATTAAAACACCAATTATTCAAGTATATAAGTATAAAAAGGATTCATAATAAATTCCTCGACCAATATGAAGGTAGATACAAATAAAAAAAAAAGAAGCCCCATTTGCATGTATTGTTCGTATTAATCAACCATAATTTACATCTCGACAAATATGATTTACTGTATAAAAAGCTAAATCAATATTTGCTGAATAATGTATAGTTAAAAATAATCCTGTAATAATTTGAATAATTAAACATAAACCTAATAAAGAACCAAAATTTCATCAAGATGAAATATTTGATGGGGTAGGTAAATCAATTAAAGAATTATTTATAATTTTAATAATAGGGTGTGTTTTTCGGAAAGGTTTATAAAAGTTTATCATTAGTTAGATCGTAATGGACCATAATTAATATTGGTAATTTTAATAATAGCAAATAAAGTAATTAATAGATAAATAATTGATATTATAGTTAATAAATATCTTTGATTATTATAAATTTTTGAAATATTAATTGTATTTTCATTATTAAAAAAAATTATTTTATTGAAAAAATTTAATATTTCACTATTAATATTTAAATTTAATCAATATAAATTGTTAAATAAAAATAAAATTACTAAGAAAAAAATAAAAATTATTAAGTAGGTTAATATTAAAATTGGATTAAATTTAAATAATTCATTTGAAGCAATTCTTGCAACATAAATAAATATTACTAATAATCCTCCTAAAATAGTTAAAAATAAAATATAAGAAAATCAAAAAGTATTTATTATTATTCCTGAAATTAATGAAATTAAAATTGTTTGCAATAATAATATTAATCCTATAGATAAAGGATGATTTAAGAAAAATATAATAGTTCTGAATAATAATAATAATGTTCTAATTAATAATTTAAATATATCAAAGAATAGTTTAATTAAAATAATAATTTTGGAGATTATTGATAAAATATTTTTTTTTCTTTGAAGTTTAAAAAAAATAATTTATTTTTGGTATACAAGACCAATGTTTTAATTTAAACTATTTAAACTAATGGAAATATTTTTAATAGTTTTTATTTCAATATATATATTTATATTAGGAAATATAATTTATTCATCTAAACGTAAACATTTATTAGTTGTTTTATTAAGATTAGAATTTATAGTATTAGGATTATTTTTTTTTTTAATTATTTATTTAATTAATATTGATTATGAATTTTATTTTTTAATAATTTTTTTAGTTTTTTCTGTTTGTGAAGGGGCATTAGGACTATCTATTTTAATTTCTATAATTCGTACAAATGGGAATGATTATTTTCAAAGATTTAATTTATTAATATAATGATAAAATTTTTATTTTTTTTAATTTATATAATTCCTTTATGTTTTATAAAAAAAAAATTTTGATTGGTTCAAATAATAATATTTTTATTAATATTATTATTTATAATATTAAATATAAATTTATTTTTTTTTAGTAATTTAAGTTATATTTTTAGAATTGATATTATTTCTTATAGTTTAGTTTTATTAAAAATTTGAATTTGTGTTTTAATATTAATAGCTAGTGAAAATTTATTAAAAAAAAATTATTATTATAATTTTTTTTTATTAAATATTTTATTATTATTATTATTATTAATATTAACTTTTATAAGAATAAATTTATTTATATTTTATTTATTTTTTGAAGGTAGATTAATTCCTACTTTAATATTAATTATTGGATGAGGTTATCAAACTGAACGAATTCAAGCTAGAATATATTTATTATTTTATACTTTATTTGCTTCTTTACCTTTATTATTAGGTATTTTTTATATATATAATGAAATTAATTCTATAATTATTTATTTTATAAAATTTTATAATTTTGATTTATTTATATTATATTTTGTTTTAATTTTTGCATTTTTAGTAAAAATACCTATATATTTTTTTCATTTATGATTACCTAAAGCTCATGTTGAAGCCCCTGTTTCTGGTTCTATAATTTTAGCTGGTATTATATTAAAATTAGGGGGTTATGGTTTATTACGAGTAATAGTTATATTACAAGAAGTAAATTTAAAATTTAATTATATTTTTATTAGAATTAGGTTAATTGGTGGATTTTTAGTTAGAATTTTATGTTTTTGTCAGGTTGATATTAAATCTTTAATTGCTTATTCTTCTGTAGCACATATAAGATTTGTTTTAGGGGGTATTTTTACTATAAATTATTGGGGATTATTAGGATCTTTAGTTTTAATATTAGGACATGGATTATGTTCATCTGGTTTATTTTGTTTAGCTAATATTAATTATGAGCGAATAGGAAGTCGTAGACTATTTATTAATAAAGGTATAATAAATTTTATACCTAGAATAAGAATATGGTGATTTTTATTATCTTCTTCTAATATAGCAGCACCCCCTTCTATAAATTTATTAGGAGAAATTAGATTAATTAATAGTATAATTAGTTGAAGTTGAATAACTATAATTTTATTAATATTAATTTCTTTTTTTAGTGCAGGGTATAGTTTATATTTATATTCTTATATTCAACATGGAATTATTTATTCAGGTGTATATAGTTGTTATATAGGTGTTTCCCGAGAATTTTTATTATTAATATTACATTGATTACCTTTAAATTTATTTATTTTAAAAATTGATTTAATATATTTATGAATTTAATTATTTAAATAATTAAGGTTAAAATATTGATTTGTGGAATCAAATATATGAGTTTTCATTTTAAATAATTATTATTTCAATTTGCTTAATTTCTTTTATTTTTTTATTTTTATTTTCAATTATTTTTTTTTTTTTAGGGCTAATTTTTGTTATAAATAATATAATTATTATAATTGAATGAGAAGTTATTTCACTAAATTCAAATATAATAGTAATAACTATTTTATTTGATTGAATTTCTTTATTTTTTATAAGATTTGTTTTATTAATTTCTTCTGTAGTTATTATATATAGAAAAAGTTATATAAGATCAGAAATAAATTTAAATCGATTTATTATTTTAGTTTTATTATTTGTTTTATCTATAATTTTATTAATTATTAGTCCTAATATTATTAGAATTTTATTAGGTTGAGATGGATTAGGGTTAATTTCTTATTGTTTAGTTATTTATTATCAAAATGTTAAATCTTATAATGCGGGGATGTTAACTGCTTTATCTAATCGTATTGGTGATGTATTTATTTTAATAGTAATTGCTTGAATATTAAATTATGGAAGATGAAATTATATTTTTTATTTAGAATTTATAAGAATTGATAATTATATAAAGTATATTAGATTTTTAGTTGTAATTGCTGCTATAACAAAAAGTGCTCAAATTCCTTTTTCCTCTTGATTACCTGCTGCTATAGCAGCACCTACACCTGTTTCTGCTTTAGTACATTCTTCTACTTTAGTAACAGCTGGTGTTTTTTTATTAATTCGTTTTAGTAATTTATTAATTAATAGAATAATATTTAAGATTTTATTAATAATTTCAGGTATAACTATATTTATAGCTGGAATAGCTGCTAATTTTGAATTTGATTTAAAGAAAATTATTGCTTTATCTACTTTAAGACAGTTAGGTTTAATAATAAGGATCTTAAGAATAGGTTATTATGAATTAGCTTTTTTTCATCTTATAACTCATGCAACATTTAAGGCTTTATTATTTATATGTGCAGGGGTAGTAATTCATTTAATAAATGATATACAGGATATTCGTTTTATAGGTGGAATAAATAATTTTATTCCTTTAACTTCTTTATGTTTAAATATTTCTAATTTAGCTTTATGTGGAATTCCTTTTTTGGCTGGATTTTATTCAAAGGATTTAATTTTGGAAATAAGTTGTTTATCTAATTTAAATATTTTAATTTTTTTTTTATATTATATTTCAACTGGTTTAACTATAAGTTATACTATGCGTTTATTATTTTATTTAATAATTAATGATTTAAATTTAATTAGAATTTATAATTTATTTGATGAAGATTTTGTAATATTAAAAAGAATGTTTGTATTATTATTTATAAGTGTTATTAGAGGTAGTCTTTTAAATTGATTAATTTTTTATAAACCTTATATTATTTATTTAAGTTTAAATATAAAATTAATAATTATTTATTTAACTATTTTAGGAGGATTATTAGGGTTTTTTATTAGTAAAATAAAAATTTATTCTTTAAATAAGAGTTTAAAGTTTTATAAAATTTCTTATTTTTTATCTGTTATATGATTTATACCTAATTTATCTACTTTTGGGGTTAATTATTATCCTTTAATTTTTAGTCAAAAGACAATTAAAAATATTGATTTTGGTTGAAATGAATTATTAGGTACACAAGGTATATTTTTTAATTTAATTAATTATAGAAAATTAAATTATTTTTTTCAAATAAATAGTATTAAAATTTATTTATTTATATTTATTTTATGAATAATAATTTATTTTTTAATATTTATTATATTTATAAATTAAAAAAAATAAATTTAAATAACTTAAATAACTTATATTTTAGAGTATAATATTGAAGATATTAAAGAAGTTTTTTAAACTTTTAAGTAATTATAATATATAAAATATTTATATTTAATATATATATATATATATTTATAAAATATATAATTTATTTATACAATGAAAATGTATTGTTTTTATTAAACTATATAAATTTAATATAGAAATATTAATGAATTATATCACTATATTTAAAATTAGAAGTTTTAATTATATATTTCTTTAATTGGAAAATAATTTCAATTTTATTATTAACAATAATATACCTCTTTTTGGTTTCAATTAATATATATATATAATATTATATATTTATAGTATTAATTAATATTAATTAAATAAGGAGAAATTTATTTCTCAAATTTTTAAGTCGAAATTAAATGCAATTTATTGCTTCTTATTTTAATTTATTTATAAGATAGATTGAATATATCAATATATTTTGAATGCAAATCAAATATTTTTTTTAAATTACAATCCTAATTAGTTCAATTTAATATATTTTGATTTCATTCATGATATAGTCCTAAAATTAAAATTAAAATAAAAAAAAAAATAATTTTATATCAAATAATTAGATTATTAATATTTATAGTAATAATTATTGGAAAGATTAATGCAATTTCAATATCAAAAATTAAGAAAATAATTGTAATTAAAAAAAAGTGTAATGAAAATGGGATTCGAGATAAAGATTTTGGGTCAAATCCACACTCGAAAGGTGAACATTTTTCTCGATCTATATGGGATTTTTTGGATAAAATAATTGATAATATTATTAGAATATTTGAAATAATAATAATGATAATAAATATTATTAATAATAATAAAATTATTTATATTAAATTAAATTAAACTTTTTAATTGGAAGTTAAATATACTTATTATATTATATAAATAATTAGTAATTAACCACCTCATCAATATAATGAAATATATAAAAATAATCATACTACATCTACAAAATGTCAGTATCAAGCAGCAGCTTCAAACCCAAAATGATGATTTATTGAGAAATGGTTATTTATATGTCGTAATAAACAAGTTAATAAAAAAATTGTTCCAATAATAACATGAATTCCATGGAATCCTGTTGCTATAAAAAATGTTGATCCATAAACTCTATCTGCAATAGTAAAAGGTGCTTCATAATATTCATATGCTTGTAAAATTGTAAAATAAATACCTAAAATTACTGTAAAAAATAATCTTTGAGTTGCTTGAGTAAAATTATTTTCTATTAATGCATGATGTGCTCATGTTACAGTAATACCTGAAGTTAATAAGATAATAGTATTTAATAATGGAATTTGAAATGGATTAAAGGAAATAATAGATAAAGGAGGTCAAATTATTCCAATTTCAATTGTAGGTGATAATCTTCTATGGAAAAAAGCTCAAAAAAATGATAGAAAGAAAAATACTTCAGAAATAATAAATAAAATTATACCTCATCGTAATCCTTTAGATACTAAAATTGTATGTTTTCCTTGAAAGGTACCTTCTCGGCATACATCTCGTCATCATTGATATATTGTTATTAAAATAATTAAATATCCTAAAAAAAATAAATTTATATTGAGTTGATGGAATCATTTAATTACACCAGATACTAAAATTAAAACTCCAATAGCTCCTGTTAAAGGTCATGGGCTAAAATCTACTAAATGATAAGGATGATTTGAGTGATTTATCATTAATTTACTTCTCTAGAATATAATGTTCTTAAAATAGCAATTACATAGGATTGAATAATAGCTACAGCTGATTCTAAAATTAATAATAAGATTTGTACAAAAATTAATAATAAAATTAAATAATTGGGTAAATTAGCCCCTGTATTACCTAATAAGGTTATTAATAGATGACCTGCAATTATATTAGCTGTTAATCGTACAGCTAATGTTCCGGGTCGAATAATATTTCTAATAGTTTCAATTAATACTATAAAAGGTATTAAAATTCCTGGAGTTCCTTGTGGAATCAAATGAGAAAATATGTGTTGAGTGTTATTAATTCAACCATAAATTATAAATGTCAATCAGATAGTTAAAGATAAAGTTAAAGTTAATGTTAAGTGTCTTGTTCTAGTAAAAATATATGGGAATAACCCTAAAAAATTATTAAATAAAATAAATGTGAATATTGAAATAAAAATAAATGTAGTACCATTAAAAGAATTTTTACCTAATAAGGTTTTAAATTCTAAATGTAATTTATTTAAAATAGTATATCAAAAAATATAAAATCGATTTGGTAGTATTCAAAATGAATAAGGAATAAATATAATACCAATAATTGTTCTGATTCAATTAAATGAAATATTTAAAATATTAGTTGATGGATCAAAAACTGAAAATAAATTTGTTATCATTTTCAATTAAGATTGAATTTTTTGAAATTTTTATTTAAATTATTAAGATTATTTAATTTATTTAAATAAATATAATAATTTATAATATTAAATAAAATAAAAATTATTAAAAAAAAAATAAATAATATGATTCAATTTAATGGATATATTTGAGGTATAAAAGAATATTAATATTTAATAATTTAAATTTGACATATTTATGTTATATTTTAACTAATTCTTTCATTAGAAGTAATTGTTAAATTACTATAAAATGGTTTAAGAGACCAGTACTTACTTTCAGTCATCTAATGAATTATAATTTTTAATTCAATTAATAAAATTATTTATTTTAATTCTTTCAATAACAATAGGTATAAATCTATGATTTGCTCCACAAATTTCTGAACATTGCCCATAAAATAATCCTGGTCGGTTTAAGAAAAAATTTGATTGATTTAATCGACCAGGTGTTGCATCTACTTTTACACCTAAGGAAGGGATAGTTCAAGAATGAATAACATCTGTTGCTGTAATTAAAATTCGAATTTGTGTATTTATGGGGAGAATAATATGATTATCTACATCTAATAATCGAAATTCATTTAATTTTAAATCATTTGAAGGGATTATATATGAATCAAATTCAATATTATTAAAATCAGAATATTCATATCTTCAATATCATTGATGTCCAATAGTTTTTAAAGTAATTAATGGTTTATTAATTTCATCTAATAAATATAATAATCGTAAAGAAGGTAATGCAATAAAAATTAAAGTAATTGCTGGTAAAATAGTTCAAATTAATTCAATTATTTGATTTTCTAATAAAAATCGATTAATATATTTATTAAAAAATAATCTTAATATAATATAACCAACTAATATAGTAATTATAATTAAAATTAATAAAGCATGATCATGAAAGAAAATAATTTGTTCTATTAAAGGAGAAGATCTATTTTGTAAATTTAAATTTGATCATGTAGCCATATTCTAAAAAAAGAATTATTCTTTATAAATGGGGTTTAAATCCATTGCATAAATTTCTGCCATATTAGAAATTTGTTAGAATAGGTAATTCATTATATGAATGTTCTGCAGGAGGAAGTTTTTGGAATCATTCAATAGATGAAGATATTTGTAATGTAAATAAATTAATTCGTTTTTTAACTATTGATTCTCAAATAATTAATAATATTATTATAACACCAATTATTGAAATATTAGAACCTAAAGATGAAATAATATTTCATGAAAGATAAGTATCAGGGTAATCTGAATATCGTCGAGGTATTCCTGATAAACCTAAAAAATGTTGAGGAAAAAATGTTAAATTTACACCAATAAATATAATAAAAAATTGAATTTTTAATAATGTTGGGTTTAATGTTAGCCCTGTAATTAAAGGATATCAATTAATAAATCCTGCTATAATTGCAAATACTGCTCCTATTGATAAAACATAATGAAAATGAGCTACTACATAATAAGTATCATGTAATGTAATATCAATAGATGAATTAGCTAAAATTACACCTGTTAAACCCCCCACTGTAAATAAAAAAACAAAACCTAAACTTCATAATATAGTAGGACTATAATTAATTTGTGTTCCATGTAAAGTAGCTAATCAACTAAATACCTTAATACCAGTAGGTACTGCAATAATTATAGTGGCAGAAGTAAAATAGGCTCGTGTATCAACATCTATTCCAATTGTGAATATATGATGTGCCCATACAATAAATCCTAATAAACCAATTGCTAATATAGCATAAATTATACCTAAAGACCCAAAAGTTTCTTTTTTACCTCTTTCTTGTCTAATAATATGTGAAATTATACCAAATCCTGGTAAAATTAAAATATATACTTCAGGATGACCAAAAAATCAAAATAAATGTTGGTATAAAATAGGATCTCCACCTCCAGCAGGATCAAAAAATGAAGTATTTAAATTACGATCAGTTAGTAATATAGTAATAGCTCCTGCTAATACTGGTAAAGATAATAATAATAATAAAGCTGTAATTGCTACTCTTCAAACAAATAAGGGTATACGATCAAAAGATATTCCATTTGATCGTATATTAATTACAGTTGTAATAAAATTAACTGCACCTAAAATAGATGAAATACCTGCTAAATGTAAGGAAAAAATAGCTAAATCTACTGATCTACCAGCATGTGCAATATTGGAAGATAAAGGAGGATAAACTGTTCAACCTGTTCCTGCACCGTTTTCTACAATTCTACTAGAAATTAATAATATTAATGAAGGGGGTAATAATCAAAATCTTATATTATTTAATCGTGGAAATGCTATATCAGGAGCTCCTAATATTAAAGGAACTAATCAATTTCCAAATCCACCAATTATAATAGGTATAACTATAAAAAAAATTATAATAAAAGCATGTGCTGTAACAATTACATTATAAATTTGATCATCACCAATTAAAGAACCAGGGTTACCTAATTCTGTTCGGATTAATAATCTTAAGGAAGTTCCTACTATTCCAGCTCAAATACCAAAAATAAAATATAAAGTTCCAATATCTTTATGATTTGTAGAATAAAGTCATTTTCGCTAAATAAAATGGCTGAAGATTAAGCGATAAATTGTAAATTTATTTATAAGATAATTTCTTTTTTATTATATTAAGTCTTATATTCATTTTATGATATTAAATTGCAAATTTAAAGGAATAATTAATAAATTATTAAGGCTTAAAAAAATTTTTTTAATTATAATTTTGAAGATTATTAGTTTAATTAACTTAAAACCTTAATTTAAATAAATTAAAAGTGTTCTTAAAATTAATCTAATTAAAGATAATATAATAAAAATAATAAAAATAATAATTTTATTATTAAAATTAATTTTAAATCATTTTAATTTTAAAGAATTTATTAAAAAAGCTGAGTAGGAAATACGAATATAATAATATAATAAAATTAATGCTGATATAATTAAAATAAAAGATAAAAAAAATAAATTATAATTAATTAAATAATTAATTACTAATCATTTTGATAAAAAACCTAAAAAAGGAGGTAAACCTCCTAATGATAATAAATTTAAAAAAATAAAAAATTTAATTAATGGTAAATAATTTAAATAAAATAATTGATTTAAAAAAAATGTATTAGTTAAATAAAATATTATACAAATAGTAAAGTTTAAAAAAAAATAAATAATTAAATAAAAAATAAATAAATTTTCATTAATAATTAAAGTTGTAATTATTCAACCTAAATGATTGATTGATGAGTATGCTATTAATTTACGTAATGAAATTTGATTTAAACCTCCAATTGCACCAAACATTCTAGATAAAATAATTGAAAAAATTATAAATTGATAGTTATAACAATAAGATAGTAGAATTAAAGGTGTAATTTTTTGTCAGGTTATTAAAATTAATGAATTAAATCATGATATACCTTCTAAAATTTGAGTAAATCAAAAATGAAATGGGGAAGCCCCTAATTTTATTAATAAAGTTAAATTTAATAAAATTTTAATTAAATTATTTTGTAAATCAAAAAAATTAAAAAAAAATCTAAAAAGTAAAATCATAAATAATAAATTAGATGAGGCTAATGCTTGAATTAAAAAATATTTTAAAGATGCTTCAGAATATAATAGATTATTATTATTTCTAATTAAAGGAATAAAACTTAATAAATTAATTTCTAACCCAATTCAACAACCTAGTCATGAATTTGATGAAATTGAAATTATTGAACTAAAAAATAAAATAATTAGAAAAAATAATTTAGTAGAATTTAAATTTAAATAAATTAAAAAAAAAAGGATTATTACCTTTATTTTTGAAGTATGAATCCAAAAGCTTTAATTAGCTTATTTTTTTTATAATTTAGTGTAAGAAGCACAAAAATTTTTGATATTTTTAGATATAGTTTAATTCTATAAATTATAATTTTATAAATAATAAAGGTAAAATTATTTTACTTTATTTATTCTATCAAAATAATCCTTTAATCAGGCACTTTATT